CATAGATCTATTAAATCTAGATAAGAAAAAAAAAGACAAGATAATTTCTAATATAATTTCTTAAAACAAAAGGGAAAAAGATAAAATAATTTCTAATATACTCCAGTTGCAACTGCTGTTTTCTTGATCTATCCAATTGGTCAAGGAAGCTTTTCGAATGAGACATTCATAAACTGCTCTACCATAATTCTTAGCAGATAATCCCAATTTAGGTTTAATAGTACATTATATGAATATATAATAACAAATTACTAAAAAGATTAATACAAAAAAGAAAATATACGAAGAAATTCGTCCACCCCCCACATATTTGATAGCCTCTCCCATAAAAAAACTTGAAATACCAACTCCATTTGGAATTCCATCAATTACTTGTCTATCAAAAAAATAATTTAATTTAGCTAACTTTCTTACATTCGCAATTAAAGAGACTTCAAAAAAAGAATCTATATAACCACGATTATATGACCAATCATATATGACATTGATTATTTTATCAGCAATAATTTTTTTAGGAACACTTTTTTCAAATAAATTAAATAAGTTCAAATTTTGTAAAGAAGAAAAAACGGGTTTATAAAAAAAAGACGCTATAAATATTCCGAAAAAAGCGATACTCACCGAAAAAGTTGCATTTGTAAAAAATTCATACCAATCCACAGAATTCTTTGAATTTTGATGTAAAAGGTCTATAGAAGGAATTAACAATTTGGATAATATATCCAAATTTACTCCTTCTTGGCTGAAAGAAATTCCAATGGCCCCAACGAATAAAGTAAATAATACTAATACAAGCATAGAAAATAGCATAGTATTGTCTGATTCATGAGGATAAAAACAAGGAATGTTTTTTGTACCAAAATGGGTACTATCGATAAAAAGACCTGTTATGCTTTTTACATTTCGATTAATTCGATGTGAATATGTTGTCTTCCGAAAAAAAGAAGTCCTTTCATTATTATTCATTGTTAATAAAGCTAATAAATGCATTTTCTTTTTTAATTTTTGTTTTCCTTCTTTGCCCCATAAAGATATTGAATAGAATGAACTATTTTTCTTTCCATTGAAATTTTGAAAATGAACGTTTAAATATCCTTCAAAAACAAGTAAATAGATTCGAAACATATAAAATGCAGTTAATCCTGCTGTGGAACAAGCTATTATTGCGAAAATTGGTGAATACAACCAACTATCATTAAGAATCTCATCCTTGGACCAAAAACAGGCAAAAGGTGGAATACCACAAAGAGAAAGTGTACCTATTAAAAAAGCTGTTTTTGTAATTGGCGCATGTTTTGTTAAACCGCCCATAAGAACCATATTTTGACTTTTATCTGGAGAATATCCAACAATTGCTTCCATTGAATGAATAATGGATCCAGATCCTAAAAACAACAATGCTTTTGAATAAGCATGAGTAATCAAATGAAATAAAGCGGCTCGATAAGAGCCCATACCTAAAGCTAACATCATATAACCCAATTGAGACATTGTAGAATAGGCCAAATTTTTCTTAATATCTTTTTGAGCAATAGCTAAAGTAGCTCCTAATACTACTGTTATTATACCTATCAAAGCTATTCCATTCATTATGGAGGGTATAACTATGAAAAGAGGAAGAAGTCGAGCTACAAGAAAAATTCCAGCTGCTACCATAGTAGCTGCATGTATAAGAGCAGAAATAGGAGTAGGCCCTTCCATAGCATCCGGTAACCATACATGAAGAGGGAATTGGGCAGATTTCGCAACTGAGCCACAAAATAACAAGAGGGCGCACAAAGTAACAAAAAAAATATTAACCTCATTCTTATCAATCAAGTTATTGAATATTTGAAATAAATCCCGAAATTCCAAACTACCCGTTATCCAATAAAGACCTAAAATTCCTAATAATAAACCAAAATCCCCTACACGATTAGTTACAAACGCTTTTTGACAAGCATTTGCCGCAATAGGACGTGTGAACCAAAAACCTATTAATAGATAAGAACACATTCCAACCAATTCCCAAAAAATATAAACTTGTATCAAATTTGAACTAGTAACTAATCCTAACATTGAAGTATTAAAAAAACTCAAATAAGTAAAAAATCTCAAATATCCTTGATCATGAGACATATAATTATCACTATAAATAAGAACCAGAATACCAACAGTAGTGATTAATATTGACATAATAGAAGTAAGTGAATCGATCAAGTAGCCAAACTCTAAAGAAAGATCATTATTTATAGTCCAAGACCATACATATTGATAGATAGAACTGTTCTTGATTTGATGAATAGACAGATCGATCGAAAAAATCATAACTATCATTAACAAGAAAATACTAGGAAAAGCCCACATACGGCGAAGATTTTTTGTTGCCGTGGGGAAAAGTAGAAGTCCTACCCCTATTAACATAGGAACTGGAAGTGGGGTGAAAGGTATGATCCATGAAGATTGATGTGTATATTCCATACAAAAAAAAATAAAGAATAAAAAGGATTTTGATTCTTAATGAATTTTGTTTCTTATTCGTTTGTTTTATCTCTTTTGTAAAGGGTTCGGTTAATAAAAAACGTGGATATATAAATAGAATTTGATATTCTTAATTATTCTGAATCTTTGCACAATACTTCCAATATTGCAAAGTACAAAGTAAAAATGGGCCAATAACGAAATTGAATTCCTAGTAAAAAAAAAAAAAATTATTATTATTACTAAATTACTATTTAGAATTACTACGTTAGTAAAAATGAAAAATTTTATTATTTATTAATAAATAATAAAATAAATAATAATAAATACGAAATTTGTAAAATAAAAATTTTTATCTATAGAGTGAGGATAAATAATTACACCAAAACTAAGAACATTCGTTTATTTTGATACATTCGTTTATTTTGATATAAATCAGAAAAAACAATTCATATGACATGACCCCCCAAAATAATACTTTTTGTATTATTCAGAAACATTAGTTCAAAAATGAACTAATTGATTATTTTACATTACAATAAAAAAAGATCTATATCTATGTTTGGAAAAGGTTTCTCATATTCAATGTTTTACTTTAGATAGAAAACAAACATAAAAAAGAGGGAATTCAGATAGATAAGACATATGGCTAATTAATTAATTAAAGAAAAATGCGTTTTCATTTACAGAATAAATGTCTTTCACATCGAACTATAGCAATGAAAAAATGATCTTAGTTGAATGGCAGTTCCAAAAAAGCGCACTTCTATATCAAAAAAAAAAATTCGCAAGACTTTTTGGAAAAAAAAGGGATATCGGACAGCATTGAAAGCCTTTTCATTAGCTCGATCTATTTTTACAGGGAACTCCAAAAGTTTTTTTTGTAACAAAAACAAATAATATAATAATGTTGGAATAATCTGAATTAGCTCGATTCAAAGAGTATTCTTTAATACTAATATGGAATATATATTTAGAATATATTATATATATAATATATATAATATATTCTAAATATATATAATCTTTCTAATTTTTTGAATGGAGTGCTAAATTTTAGATATATAAATTAACTATTTTTCTTTCATTGAAAAAATGGAAATGCATTTCTTTAGAGTCAGCAAATGAAATAACTAAAAAATGAGTCATAAACAACTACAAAAAATGTTCTTTTCCATTCCTGGATTGAAGTCAGAACTAGATAGTTCCAGTCTCAACGTTGCTGTTTTTGAATTACAAAAAGTGTAAACTACGAAAAACAAACCCATTCCCCGTTGTTAGATTATAAAACTCACACTCGAAATGAAAAAAGAACAAGAATACAAATTCGTATTGAAATAGAAATGCTCTCTTTTTTTATTTTAAGATTTTTTTAGTTTATATTAATATAAAATTATAATAATCAATTACTATACTTATCGTTAATATAAAATTATTATATTGTACTAAATAAAATAAATATTGCACTTTAATTGATTCTTTCAATCTCGACGATTGACTAATGAATAGGTTATTATGATTTCGAGTAAGCCGCTATGGTGAAATTGGTAGACACGCTGCTCTTAGGAAGCAGTGCTAGAGCATCTCGGTTCGAGTCCGAGTGGCGGCATGACATCCCATCCTATATTTTAAAAGAATAAGTCCTATAATGAATTCAATTCAGGATTTCTATTCCTAGTATTCATACCTTTTTTATTTTCATTATAGATATTTATTTATATTATATATATGATATTTTCAACTTTAGAGCATATATTAACTCATATATCGTTTTCGGTCATATCAATTGTGATTTCAATTCATTTGATAACCTTATTAGTCAATGAAATCGTAGGATTATATGATTTGTCCAAAAAAGCCATCATAATAACTTTTTTCTGTGTAACGGGATTGTTAATTACTCGTTGGTTTTTTTCGGGCCATTTACCATTTAGTGATTTATATGAATCTTTAATCTTTCTTTCATGGGGTTTTTCCATTTTTCATATGGTCCCTTTTTTTAAAAAGGATAAAAACCATTTAAGTACAATAATTGCACCAAGTGTTATTTTTACCCAAGGCTTTGCTACTTCGGGTCTTTTAACCAAAATGCATCAATCCGTAATATTAGTACCCGCTCTACAATCCCATTGGCTAATGATGCACGTAAGTATGATGATATTGGGCTATGCCGCTCTTTTATGTGGATCATTATTATCAGTGGCTATTTTAGTCATTACGTTTCAAGAAGTCATCCAAATTTTTGCTTTTACCAAGAATTTGGATTCTTTAAATGAATCATTTGATTTTGCTGAAATCAAATACATGAATATGAATGAAAGAAACAATGTTTTACGAAAAACTTCTTTTTCTTCTTCTAGAAATTATTACAGATCTCAATTTATTCAACAATTGGATTGTTGGGGTTATCGTATTATTAGTCTAGGTTTTCTCTTTTTAACGATAGGTATTCTTTCTGGAGCAGTATGGGCTAACGAGGCATGGGGATCATATTGGAATTGGGATCCAAAGGAAACTTGGGCCTTTATTACTTGGACCATATTCGCTATTTATTTACATACTAGAAAAAATAAAAAATTGGAAGGTGTAAATTCTTCAATAGTGGCCTCTATAGGATTTCTTATAATTTGGATATGTTATTTGGGGATCAATCTATTAGGAATAGGACTACATAGTTATGGTTCATTTACATCTAATTGATCTAATTGAATTAAAATGAGTAAAGAACCCGAGAAATAAAGATATAGAAAGCATATATATATCTATATATATATATTATATAATTCCCATAAATTAAACTTTTCATACATAAATCATCGAGAACCCTTTAAATCAAGTAATGTAATGATTCAAGGGGTTCTCACAAACAACAAACATATTCGATTACAATTCGAATTATTTTTTTAAGTGAATCTAACGGAAAAATCTTTTGTTCATTGTACAACGGGTTTCTTTCTCTTTTTGATTTATTGGTTTTGTTCATTTATTCACGAAAACTGTCTATCAAAAATTAGATAGAATAGCTTCAACCTTGTCAACCGAGAATGAGAAAATGAAATCCGGATAAAGACCAATACCTATTACGGGTATAAGGATAGAAATCGAAATAAATAATTCTCTCGGCCCAGAATCAAAAAAATAAGAGTTTGGTGTATTAAAAAACTTATATCCATAGAACATCTGCCGTAAGAGAGATAATAAATAAATAGGGGTTAATATCATTCCAATTGCTGTTACAAAAGTAATTAGTATTTTAATCATTAAAAGATATTTTTGACTAGTAATTATTCCAAAAAAAACTATCAATTCTGCAATAAAACCGCTCATGCCTGGCAATGCAAGAGAGGCCATCGATAAGATAGTAAAAGTCGTGAATATTTTTGGCATTGGGATAGCCATTCCGCCCATTTCGTCAAGATAAAGAAGACGTAGTCTATCATAACTAGTTCCTGCCAAGAAAAAAAGCGCAGCGCCAATAAATCCATGAGATATGATTTGTAAAATGGCTCCGTTGAGTCCAGTATCACTTATAGAACCAATTCCTAGAATTAGGAAACCCATATGAGATACCGAGGAATAAGCTATTCTTTTTTTTAAATTACGTTGACCAAGAGATGTTGAAGCGGCATAGATTATTTGAATAGAACCTAATATCATTAACCAGGGGCTAAATATAGAATGAGCGTGGGAAAGAAATTCCATATTAATTCGAACCAACCCATATGCTCCCATTTTTAATAAGATTCCGGCTAAAAGCATACAAGTGCTGTAATGTGCCTCTCCGTGGGTATCTGGTAACCATGTATGTAAGGGTATAATCGGCGATTTGACAGCAAAAGCAATAAGAAATCCCATATAGAATATTATTTCCAGCGCCACAGGATACGATTGATTAGTTAATGTTTCAAAATTTAATGTTGGTTCATTAGAACCATATAAACCGATACCCAGAACTCCCATTAATAAAAAAACAGAACTTCCCGCAGTGTACAAAATAAACTTTGTAGCTGAATACAAACGTTTCTTTCCCCCCCACATGGATAAAAGTAGATAAACGGGAATTAATTCCAATTCCCACATGATGAAAAAAAGTAAAATATCTCGAGAAGAAAATGGTCCTATTTGACCGCTATACATTGCTAACATCAGGAAATGGAATAATTGGTATTCTCGAGTAACCGGCTGAGCCGCTAAAGTGGCTAAAGTGGTGATAAATCCCGTCAGTAAAATAGGTCCTATAGAAAGTCCATCTATTCCTAATCTCCAATAAAAATCAAAAAAATTGATCCATTTATAATTCTCCGTCAGTTGCATTAGTGGATCATCCAATTGGAAATGATAACAAAATACATAGGTTGTTAGAAGGAGATCGATTAAGCATATACAAATGCTATACCACCTAATTACCTTATTTCCCCTATGAGGAAATAAGAAAATTAAGGAACCTGCGGCTATTGGCAAAACGACAACTATTGTTAACCAAGGAAAATAATTCGTGATAAAAATAAGATACACTTGGGCCAGAAAAGCCCGCGCTCAAAATAGAAAAAAAACCTTTTCTATTTTATTTTGAGCACGGATTTTTGCCAGTAAAAAACGTATTCGTGTGGTGTTTTTTGAAACGTATCAATAAGCTAGACCCATACTTCGAGTTGTTTCATGCCATAAATAAACTCGAACACTTAAGAAATCCGTCGGACAGGCGGACTCACACCTCTTACAACCAACACAGTCCTCTGTTCTTGGGGCAGAAGCTATTTGCTTAGCTTTACATCCGTCCCAAGGTATCATTTCTAATACATCTGTGGGACAGGCTCGGACACATTGAGTACATCCTATACACGTATCATAAATCTTTACTGAATGTGACATTGTATCTATACTAATTTTTGAACATTAAAAATGAAAATTATCGATCTAGTAAACTCGTAAATGAATCATATATTTATACACCAGATGAATCAATGATTTGTCAGAATTTTGCTAATCAAAATAGACGTCTAAATAAATTTATAAGAAGGAAGAGAAGAGGACAGGACCAGGATACTTTGATTTCTTATGATTCCGCAAACACAAACATGATCATAAGTAGTGTAGCAGACATGCTAATTTGAATTGATAAATATTACACTATTCTCAATTCTACTTTTTATGATTAATTATGATTAATACTATTTATTCAACAAATTCGATTGATTGATACGGGTTGATTTTCTGTTACGAGAAATTGAGGAAACAATAGCCGGTCCGATAGCTGCTTCAGCGGCTGCAATAGCTATAACAAAAATGGAAAAAATATTTCCTTTTAATTGGCGATTATCAAAAAAATCAGAAAAAGTTACGAGATTCATATTAACTGCATTCAGTATAAGTTCAAGACACATAAGGGCTCTAACCATATTTCGACTTGTGATCAATCCATAGATACCAATAGAAAATAAATAGGCACTCAAAACAAGTACATGTTCGAGCATCATTGACCAACTCCTTATCAATTTTGATTCATTTCAATATGAACAACAATTCTACAGATTCGATTGACTAAAGAATAGAACAAGTCTGGAACAAAAGAATATCGGTAATAAAAAAATGAGTTTCTACATAAAAACTCTTTCACTTTACATAAAATTCGACAGAAATCAATGTGCGAAAATTCAAGAAAATGGAATCTGTATTTATATTGTTAGTTCTGTAAAGATTTCTTACTGGCGAGCCACGACAATTGCACCTATTAAAGCCACTAAAAGAATTATTGAAATGAGTTCAAATGGAAGAAAAAAATCTGTTGATAAATGAATTCCAATTTGTTGACTAGTACTTATCAAATCTTGTTCAATAATCTGATTTGGTCTTGTAGTCCAAATAATTCCATACCATGATGTATCTGGAATAGTAGTTATTAGTGAAACAAAAATACTTGTACAAACCATCAAAGTAATTCCATCCCCAACGGTCCAAAGACGAAAATCTTGGTAATATTCTGAACTATTCATGAACATCACAGCAAATATGATTAAAACGTTTATAGCTCCCACGTAAATAAGTAGCTGTGATGCAGCTACAAAATGGGAGTTTGATAAAATATAGAATAAAGATATACAAACAAGAACCAGTCCCAACGAAAACGCAGAAAAAATGGTGTTGGTAAGTAATACTACTCCTAGACTTCCTAATACAAGACCCGATCCCAGAAAGACTAAAAGAAAATCATGTAGCGTTTCAGGCAAATCCATTATATGTAAAAAAAAGACAAAGAAATCTAAATTTCATGACCTTATTGATATGACCAGGAAAAAAAGTTTATATACTTAACTTTTCGCATTGAATAAAAAAAATCCTAAGGAGTTTGAATTGATATAGGTACAGTTATATGATCAATGTCATTCGAGTCTTTATATGAAAGAGTAGTTTGAAACTATACTAAAACTAAAGTATATATAATAATTATAGATAATTAGATAATTTATCTATTTAAGAATAGATTTCTATAATATAGGATATTTTAAATCAAATATCTAATAGAATTTTTATTCATTTGAATATTTTTTATTTTTTTTTTTAATAATATTATCCAAATTTAATTATATATATTCTATATATTTATTCTATTTATATTATTCTATTATATATTATATAGAATATGATTTTTTTCTTTTTTATAAGAATTGTATTTAATTATAAATTATAAAAAATTTTATTTTTTTATTTGAATTGTTCGAATTGTATAATCATCAATTACTGACATCGGTAAACGGCCCAAAGCAATTTGATTATAATTCAATTCGTGACGATCATAAGTAGAAAGTTCATATTCTTCAGTCATTGATAAACAATTTGTTGGACAATACTCAATACAGTTACCACAAAAAATACAGATTCCGAAATCAATACTGTAATTAAGCAATCGTTTCTTTCGAATATCAGTTTCCAGTTTCCAATCAACAACGGGTAAATCTATAGGACATACACGAACACATACTTCACAAGCAATGCATTTATCAAATTCAAAATGGATTCGACCGCGGAAACGTTCCGATGTGATTAATTTTTCATAAGGATATTGAATAGTTACGGGTAAACGATTTGCGTGAGATAAGATAATCATAAAACTTTGACCAATGTACCTTGCAGCTCGGACTGTTTGTTGACCATAATTCATGAACCCTGTTACCATAAGGAACATATCGTAAATATCTATGAATATTTTTGTTTTATTTCTTTCTCTTATTTGAGACAAGTTATGAATATAGAAGATTAATCTTTTACAGTGAAAACAGTTGAGACGAAGTTGTTAATAATAGATTACCGAGAGAAATGGGTAAAAGAAATTTCCATCCAAGATTTAATAATTGATCCATTCTTAGCCTAGGCAAAGCCCATCTTGTTATGATAGAAAGGAATAAGAACAAATAAGTTTTAGCTAATGTAATAAAGAGACCAATTGTGGTTCCAAAAACTCCATATGTTTTATTTATTTCAAAAAACTCAGAAACGAATATGTACGGAATAGAGATATTCGAACCGCCCAAGTAAAGAACTGTTACAAATAATGAAGAAATTAATAGGTTTAAATAGGAAGCAACGTAAAATAAACCAAATTTGATACCCGAATATTCTGTTTGATAACCCGCTACTAATTCTTCTTCCGCTTCTGGTAAATCAAAAGGTAATCTTTCACATTCTGCTAGCGAAGAAATTAGAAAAACGATGAAACCCATAGGTTGACGCCATAAATTCCATCCCCAAAAACCATATTTTGATTGCGCATCAACTATATCAACTGTACTTAAACTATTAGATAATCCTAGTCGATGATAACATTACTGTTATCATCTCTATTACAGAACCGTACATGAGATTTTCACCTCATACGGCTCCTGGAAAGCCTTAAGTAAATCTAAGGACCGGGCCGATTATTTATCTTCTCTTGTTCCTAAGATAGATAGATAAGATTCAAATCTATCGGACGGTTCTGAATTAGACCAATTCAATTCTGTCTGTTCTGTTCTAATAAAAAATTAAATAAGAAAGAGAAATTTTAATAAAAGATACAAAAGGTACTTCTGAATTGATCTCATCCCTTAAAAATAAAAATTTTTATTTGTTGAGTAATAACTGAATTCTTCAATAAAATACTCTTTTAGAATTATCAATAAACCCCATCGTTTTCAATTACGAAAAAGAATTACACATTAGTTTCTTAATTATGACATGAATTCTATTTCCATGAATATGGATATAAGAAATCAAAAACGAAAAAGCTATCTCCTTTTCGTTTTTGATTTCTTGTGTTTTTTTCGTTCCTATTCTTCTTTTTTGTGCTATGAAAAAGGGACTTAATAAATCTTAAAGGATTTTTTCGTTCCTGATAGTAATTTATTTAATCAGTGGATGGGAGCATACTCTGGATCGGAATTGTGGGGAGTATTGCTTGATTTTTTCTACCAACTTAAAGCCCCAATTAGTATTCTTTTTCTATTATGCGTAAATTGTCTTTTGGATAATTTACAAAATCTGTGTTACTAATCCTTTGTGTATCTTGGTGTTTCTAACCATCCACTCATTTTTTTATTAACCCCTTATTTATGTTAATACATCTATGATAATTCATACAAATGGTAACTAAAACTCAATAAGGTTGGTCTTTTGAGCCCGCTTCAAAACAGGATGACTAATTATCCAATCTTGGGTTAAACGGCCTATTCTGGTTATAATTTTATTTCACTTAATTCTTATACATAGAAAATGAGACTCAATATTTTTACTGCCATTTCAAATCATCATACTATCTTTTAACTTTAAGTCATATAGTATTCTTAAATTAGATTCAATAGAAGCTGTTTTATTTCACTCATATAACTATCAGATTTAGTTCTTCAATCCAAATTTGGAAAAAATAAGGATAATGAAGGTATCTATTCAATTTCTTTGACCCCTTTCCTATAAAGTACTATAAAGAAAGGAGCGTAGCAATAGCATCGAATAGCTTTTTCTGTTTCAACGAATCGCACGTAGAGATATTGATAAGACACATAGAGTTAATGGTATTTCATAACTAATTGATTGAGCAGCGGCTCGTAGACCACCCAAAAAGGAATATTTATTATTTGACCCATATCCTGACATAAGAAGTCCAATGGGAGCAATACTCGAAAAAGCAATCCATAAAAAAACACCGATATTGAAATCGGATAAAACAAAGTTATAGCCAAAAGGAATTACTGAATAGCTTAGTAGAATTGATATGACTGATATGGATGGTCCGATACTGAATAAACGAATATCTCCCCTCGATGGAATAAGATTCTCTTTGAAAAGTAGTTTTGTTCCGTCTGCTAGAGCTTGAAGAACTCCAAAAGGACCCGCGTATTCGGGTCCAATACGCTGTTGTATCCCTGCAGATATTTCTCTTTCTAACCATACAATTGCTAGTACACCTATTGTGATTCCCAATACAAGAATAAAAATAGGTACAAGTACCCATAGAATTCCATAGACCTCTTTTAAAGATTCCAATCCGGAAAAAGAATTGATATCTTGGACTTCCGTTGTATCAATTATCATTTCAACGATCAACTTCTCCCATAATGATATCTATGCTACCTAGTATTGTCATAATATCAGCCAATTTCATTCTTTTAACTAATTGAGGAAGAATTTGCAAATTGATAAAACCCGGGGGACGAATTTTCCATCTCCAAGGAAAACCATTCTGATCCCCTATTAGAAAAATTCCTAATTCTCCCTTGGGAGCCTCAACTCTTACATAAAGTTCTTGTTTCGGCAATTCAAAAGTCGGAGACGGTTTTTTACCAATGAATCTATATTCAAAATCATTCCATTCTGGCTCCCTTTCTCTATCAAAACAGCGGATTTCTAAATTTTCATATGGCCCGCCGGGAATTCCTTCCAAAGCCTGTTGAATAATTTTTATGGATTCCATCATTTCACCAATTCGAACTAAATAACGAGCTAATGAATCTCCTTCTTTTTGCCATTGAACTTCCCAATCAAATTCCTCGTAACATTCATAATTATCAACTTTACGTAGATCCCATTGTATTCCGGAAGCCCGAAGCATCGGTCCTGATAAACCCCAATTTATTACTTCTTCTCTACCAACAACACCTACTCCCTCAACCCGTTCTAAAAAAATTGGATTTCGCGTAATAAGTTTTTGATATTCAACAACCCTTGTTAAAAAATAATTGCAGAAATCAAAACACTTATCTATCCAACCATGAGGTAGATCAGCCGCTACTCCCCCGATACGAAAAAAATTATGCATCATTCTCATACCTGTCGCAGCTTCAAATAGATCATATATTAATTCTCTTTCTCTAAAAATATAGAAGAAAGGGGTTTGTGCACCAATATCTGCCATAAAAGGTCCCAGCCATAGTAGATGAGAAGCTATACGACTTAACTCCAACATAATTACTCGGATATAGCTGGCTCTTTTTGGTACTTGAATATTTCCCAATTGTTCCGGTCCGTTTACGGTTATTGCTTCTGTGAACATAGTAGCTAAATAATCCCAACGTGTTACATAAGGCAGATATTGGATAATTGTTCGGTTTTCCGCAATTTTTTCCATTCCTCTGTGTAAATAACCCAATATTGGTTCACAATCAATAACATCTTCACCATCCAGAGTAACAATAAGTCGAAGAACACCATGCATTGATGGGTGGTGAGGCCCCATATTGACTATCATGAGATCTTTTCTTGTAGCTGGGACATTCATAGGTTGTTTTTCCTCGATTCATTCTTCCATGAATCGTTAAAAAAAAAGTTCATCAAAATTCAAGATCTAATAAATCGAATAATTGAAAATGACTCTTGAAATTAACGAATTTTTGACTCCCGAATACCCAACTGATTTATTAATTTTTTATAACGTATTCTATTTTTCTTTGACAAATAAGACAGTAGTCGTTGCCGTTTTCCCAGAATTTTACGTAAACCTCTTTGAGATAAATAGTCTTTTGGGTGTAATTCAAAATGTGAAGTAAGTCTTCGTATCTTATTAGTGAAATTGAATACTTGAAATTCAACTGATCCGGGGTTTTCTTCTTCTTTTTTTTGTGAAATAACAGGTATAAATGAATTTTTTATCATAAAATAAAATGAAAGCTGTCCTCTCCCCCTCTTTTTTGATAGAGATTTTTAGATATTTTTATTGATCAGTAATAGTAATGACACTAATTTTGAATTTTGGAATATAAAAAATCTTAATTTACTTAAGAATTCTTAATTTCTTTTTTTTTTCAAATCAAATTAATTATTATTATTAAATTAAGCAATTCAAATCGATATAAAAATACTATATTTATGGATAGTTATAAAAATACTATATTTACGGATTCACAAAAAAAATTCTACTGTAGACTTCAAATAAATACAGTATACTTCAAAACAAAATAAATTATTTTGTTGATTCATTTTTCGATCTAATGGATACATCATTGAATTAGTATCAATGCCACAATGCGTGTGCGCATTTATTTTATATATTTAAATATATATATTTAAATATTTTTTTATTTTTTTATATAATTTTTATTTATATATATATATTATTTATATATTATATATTATTGATTATATTATATATATATATAATATAAAATTATATTATATATATATATATTTGTCTTCGCATAACAAACAGATAACAGATCTGTTATCAGATATGTTATGAGAAATAGAAGATAAGTGCAGATTATCGAATTTTCAATCGCGGATACATATGTATCCTTACTATACTGAAACGGCTTCCATTATGGGTATCAAACCAATAGCGATTTATACAAGCTAAATCTTCTAATCGATAATTAGGCCAAAGAAATAATTTGAAATTCATTAGTTTTTTTTGTTCTCTATCAAGATCTTTATTTTTAGCCAAAACTTGACAGCAATTATTTATTTTATTCTCATTGTCAAATATTGTGTTTCTATGCACACTATTTCCATTTCTAAGATTGAAACAAATTAGAATTCTCAATTCTCTCCGGCGTCTAGCGGACAAAAGATTTTCAGGAACAAACAAATCATAATGATTTTTTTCTTTATTTTCTGTTATCTTTTGATCTCTTGTTCTTGGAATGTATTTATCAAAATTCTTTCTATCAAGACGACTTTTTTCGGGGTTTCCTTGATTAATTTGGCGATTACTCTTATGAATCAATGAGAGTCTTGTGGTTTGATACATAAAAAATTGTTCATAGTTTTTTCTAGACAGGCGAACTGGTTCAACAAAAAATATTTTGTTTTCCATCAATTCTTTATCTCCTCCTTCTTTTGTAAGAGTGAAATCCTTCTGATTCTTTTGAATCACCAAATAATCTAGACTTAGTTCTCCCCTTTGAATAGAGTCTATAACAAATTGTTTTTTCTTTTTCAAGTCAACCATGAGACAATATACTTGGATATTATTCATTATTCTTTCATCTAAGGAAGTATGAAAGTTCAAATGAAAACCCAAATACTTTGTTAGTATGAAAGCCAGTTCTATCCTTATATTTTTCCTGTATTCCTTTTTATTTATACTCTTATCCACCCTTTTCCTGTCTGATCTTTCATAATCTATTTCTTGATTTGAGAAATCTATTTCTTGATTTGAGAAATCTCTTTCTTGGTTTGAGAAAGATGATTTAAGATCGACTCGACTCGCGTATTCTTCTTTTGCTGGATTTCCAGTCTCTAACTCGAATTCAAGAGATTTTTTTTTTTTCGATGAGCTCAAAATATCATCTATTCTTTTTTTCTTTCCAGTAAAGTTTTTAGTTTTACTAACATTTTTTCCATAAAAATGGAAAAAAAGGAATTCGCTTGGTATGATCCAAGGATTATTCTTATATGCATCATATAATATCCAAAATTTCAAAAAGAACCAAAATTTAGGATTCGATATGGAATGATTTAATATTTCTACATTCATTTCCATCCAATCAAAATACTTTCTATCCATATTTTTTTCCATATCTATAATAGTATCTTCTGCTATATAATTGTTGATAGAGATATCGCCCGTTATATCCAAAAATTCTTTTTTCTGTGTGTTGTAATTATAAGAAATAGCTTGCTTTTTTTTTGCTTGGAATGGTGATCTATATCCATAAATATATGATTCTTTATTATCTGCATAATTAAGAAATTTATATGACAAAAGATCATATTTATATTGTTTTTTAATTTTAAATTTTTTTTTTAATTTTACTAAGTCTACTTGTTGTTTTTTGTAAAGAATTAATCGGGTTTTTTCATCTGAATCATATTCGGTTAAATCTTTATTTTGAGCCACACGATGTTCATTGATTCTATTTCTCCAGTTTTGTGGTACTAATCTAGACCATCTGCTCTGAGGTAAATCATATTGATAATGAACCTTTAACCAATTTGTCCATTGATTCATTACAGAATCGGGAAGGTTCTTATGGCTTAATTTGGAATGACATATTCCTTGTATTCTACAAAAATAATTCTTTATTTCATTCTTAAGAAAAAAAGATCTTCCATGAGATTCAAAAACAGATCTTAACTTATACTTATATGCGTTAATAACTTGGCTTTGTGATAATTTAAAAAAAACATATGCTTGTGACAAAGAAGATACATCACAAGAATTCTTTGAATTCGTATTCGTAATATTACAAGATTTGTGTATAATCGACATAAATGGAATTATACTTTGATTTTGTTTATCAATTCTTTCCGCATTTGTTTTTTTATTGTAAGTGGATTCATTTATCATTTTTTTTGTTGATTCAAGAAAAACTTGTACATTGATCCTAGGAATACTAATGATATATAGAAAAATATCTATGTATACCCTTTCCATGAAAAATTTAAAAAAAGAATACGATTTACGGGTCAATCGAACATTTCTTCTTTTTAATATCTGTAAAATATTTTTTTGTAATTCGAATCTTTGAGCATCATAAGTTGTTTTGTTCGAATTAAAATTATTCTCTGAAGTTATAATCTCCCCCATTTTTTCTATTTGGTTTATGATTGTCTTTGTTTTAACGTTAAGATCTTTTATCTTTTTTTCTGTCAATGAAGAATTTGTCCAATTAATAGATTGAATTACAACGGGTGATTCGTAAATCATTGGATTATTGTTACTGATTGTTGAATCTTTTTTGCTTTCACTCAATTCATCTATTTTTTTGAATCTAAATGGAATACTTTTAAGAATACTTTTGAAGGTCCATTTTCCTCTTTCTTTTGAGATGGTTAAAAAACCTTTTTGTCTTTCATTTAAAACTTTTAGAACTAGAAAAAAACTATTTTTCAATTTTTTTTTCATTTTTTTTTTTACTATTTTAAAAATGGGATCAAAAAATGAAAATGGATTTGGGATATGATCCGCAAAGGGCGATTCCACTTGTGTTCCACAAATTGTTAAATAGCAAAAGCTCTTTTTTTTCACGTTTTTTTTTTCAGTGGATCGTACCTTAGCCTTAGATCTGTGCCAAGGTTTCAGACGAAAAGGAAATAAGATCCCTATCTGAAAACCCTCTGTTAACCAGTCTTTTGGAAATTCTTTTTCAGATAGTGGAACGCCATAAAAGGTGCATTTAATATGCATTTCTCTTTTCCAATCCCTAAAATCTTCTGACCATTCAGGAATTTGAAATAATAGTATACGAACGATATTTTTAGCTATTATCAATGAAGGTAATATAATATATTTTCTAAGAATCGATTGGGTTATTAATAACAAACTTCTAATTGGTCGACTATATCCATATAGAAAGCTATCCCAGATTTCTGCCGTTTCTCTAAGTGTTCTCTCGTCTTCTTCTTTTTGCGCCTCTTTCATCTCATTTTCTATCTTCTCTTTCTTCTCATTTTCTCTCTCCTCTTTTATCTCATTTTCTTCTGTATAATCCGAAATTTCAAATTCTGTCTCTTTTTGCATCCAATTTTTGGACATAAAAAAGATTTTCATTGATTCGAAAATATCATCAAAAGAAAAGAACGAGAATCGCTTTTTGTCCAAAAAAAGGGGGGAGTGGGGATTTTTTTGAGAGATTTTCCAAGTCACTGTTTTACGCCTTTGAGCGCGTATAGATCCTCTGATTATTTCTCGGCAAAAATCCGGTTCGCGTAAATAATGTAGTAAAGCGACTTCAGTTTTTTTTTTTTCAGTATTTTCAATAATACTAGGACGACTACCCTCATTCTCATACTCTGAATCTGTAGTAAAAAAAATTCTTGGTTCGGCTTCTCTGGAACGAATCTGAGCATTCTTTGCTGTTCTTGCCATCAGTTGCTCCAATTCGTCGATTAAATTGTATGACCATCGAGGCACTTTTTTACTTATTTCGTTTATTCCAATAGATTTTTTTCTATTAAAAATTGTTTGATCGTTCAGATCAGTTCTAATTGCGTCGAATAAGAATTTTTTTTTTCTTTTTTTTTCTTCGAAATCCATTTTTACTTGTTCATGTTCTGGAAATAAATAAAGTCCGTCAAAATTCAAACTTGATACTGATTTTTCCGAAAATTTACTGATTAAGTTAAAAAAAAAACCAATTTCAGTTAATAATGATTTTCTATCAAATGGATCTATTTTCTGTTCAAATTCCTGATAATTACTATGAGTATAAAGAAGGATACCATGAATCTTATTTATCAAAGTGTAATTTGTTGTGTAAGTTTCATCTTTAATTGATGGTGAAAAGCATTTTTGAATTTGTCCACGAAAGCGTCCATTCAAGAAAGGATCATATATTTTGGTTAAGTATTTTGTTTTCGTATCATCATTACACAATCTAATTCGGTTTTCGAATACATCTAGAGGACGAAATTCCTTATCTAGAACTTTTGCCCTTTTAAAAAATTCATTGCTTAGTTTCTTTATTTTTTCTTTATTGGTGGAGCTCCAAGAATTAGACAATTCATTATAGGAGATTTTATCTCTTGTGAAGAGATCCATTTTTTTTTCCATGATTTTCAGAAAAGTTGATAAATTGGGTGGATACGTGAAAGATATTCTCTCTTTTCCATCACTTTGACATATATGAAAAAAAAATTGTGAATTTTCATTTCTTACGACATTTTCAAATCGATCATTTTTTATATATCGCAATGGACGAATCCATCGTTGATAATCGAAAAGAATAGTTACAAGAGGTTTTTGAAATCCTAAGAGATCATTCTCTTTCTCTATTTTGTCCAAATTCTTATCTTTTTTCGAAAAAAGATAAGGAGAAAGATCTTCTTCGATGTATCTTTTTTGTTCTTGTTTAGTTCCTGCCGTTTCCGAATTTCTTTCAACATCGATTTTTCCAATTTCACTCTTTTCTTGAATTTCTCGCATTTCCTGAGTAAAAAAATAAGGAAGCGGTAGTCTGCCTAAATAGTATAAACAGGTAATAAATAAGGAAAGAACAAATATTTGAAACATAGAATTTCTAAATTCTGACATAAAGCGCTTATTAGATCGAATAGGTACATTCGATTTTTTCGAATTATTTTGCCGTATCCAGCCTAATATCAATCCAATCCCTTTCATCAAAAAGATGTGACCAATTAACCAACCAACAAAACTACTTGTTAAGAATAACAATTTATTGTTGCATCGAAAGAGATAAATGTTCACTAATCTTATTAAGATTGAACTTGGAAAAAAAAAGGGATTTAATAACTGAAAAAGAAGATTGTTAAGGAATACTCTTTGAATACTAAAATTACGTATTGATTTTGGATTCTTGTATCGATTCAAAAAGTGTTTGGAATTTTTGTCAAAGAAATGAAATAACAGATACGGTAGAGTTATGACAGTTATTGTATGAGGTCTACCCAATGCTAGATGCAAGGGCGCATAATAAATCGATATGAACATCATGAGCTGTCCCGTAATAAACCCAGTTGTTGCTGATACTTTCTTCTCGGTCCCTTCTTCCATCACCCGAGTTCGAAGAAGGAAGAGATAAGAGGGCCCTATCGAGAATGTGGTTAGAAATCCATAATAGAGTCCAACCACAACGACCGAATTCATTATTTTCGGGCATAAAGATACTATATCTAGCACAAAAGATTGAAAAATCATTGTTAACTTCTCCTTTTGTTTGTTTTCTCTCTTTTTGTTTATTTTCTATTGCATTTTTTTGATTATTATTATATAATGATAATGATTTGATTATTGATTATTATATAATGTATTTTATAATGATAATGATTTGATTATTTATTATTTTATAATGATTTGATTATTTATTATTATTTATTATATAATTTATTTTATAATGAATTTGATTATTATATAATTTATTTGATAATGATTATCATAATGATTATGATTTTTCAACTATCTATTTCTATAGATATCGAAATACAAAGAGATAGACTGGAAACGACATCTCTTATCTCAATGACACCAAAGATGGGGATATTCAATGAATGGAATTAGTATATGGATAGAATATAATGAAATAGAGCCACTTTGAGGTTCCCTATGAAATGAGGCATGGAACGGAACCACTACGAAGAAGTTCAACGAGTTACAAAAAAGGAAACTTCGAGCTCATATTGATGATGGGTTGAGAACAGGAATAGAACTCTATGAGATCGAATTTACCGGTGTTCCTCAGTAGCTCAGTGGTAGAGCGGTCGGCTGTTAACCGATTGGTCGTAGGTTCAAGTCCTACTTGGGGAGATTTGATTAATTCCGAATTCTTTAATTCGGAATGAAACGGTTTGCTTTGACCATTAAGTAAGAGTAGGTAACTCGTTACCCCTGTCTTTGTTTCTATTGCATTGTATCTCATCGTATCCCATTCTGTTCTGTGATATTTGAGAATAGCCGTCAATACCTCGGTGTAGGTTCGGGATACTCCTTTGTTCTACAGTCCGGGGTTATTTAAACTAATCAATTAAGAATTCTCAGATGTACTAGTACTAGCAATAGCAAGTGCATCTTTGATGAGGAACGCCTTTTTGCTATGCTACTAATACTTTAATTGTTCTGCTGCTATTTTGTCCCAGCCAGGCTGAGGAAGAATTACGGGGCGTAAA